GAATTGAACCTACGAATTTGCCAATTATGAGTTGGGCGCTTTAACCATTCAGCCATGGATGCTTAACAGAGATCATCGTACATCGTGAATAACCAAATTCCAATTGAAATGAAATCTTTAGGAGGAATCAATGAAACGACATCAATTAAAATCCTGGATCTTCGAATTGAGAGAGATCAAGAATTCTCACTATTTCTTAGATTCATGGATAAAATTCTATTCAGTGGGATCTTTCACTCACATTTTTTTCCACCAAGAACGTTTTATGAAACTCTTTGACCCCCGAATTTGGAGTATCCTACTTTCACAGGGTGCAACAAGCAATCGATATTTCACGATCAAAGGTGTAGTACTGCTTGTAGTAGTGGTCCTTATATCTCGTATTAACAATCGAAAGATGGTCGAAAGAAAAAATCTCTATTTGATGGGGCTTCTTCCTATACCTATGAATTCCATTGGACCCAGAAATGAGACATTGGAAGAATCTTTTTGGTCTTCCAATAGAAATAGGTTGATTGTTTCGCTCCTGTATCTTCCAAAAGGGAAAAAGATTTCTGAGAGTTGTTTCATGGATCCGCAAGAGAGTACTTGGGTTCTCCCAATAAAGAAAAAGTGTATCATGCCTGAATCTAACCGGGGTTCGCGGTGGTGGAGGAACCGGATCGGAAAAAAGAGGGATTCTAGTTGTCAGATATCTAATGAAACCGTAGCTGGAATTGAGATCTCATTCAAAGAGAAAGATAGCAAATATCTGGAGTTTCTTTTTTTATCCTATACGGATGATCCGATCCGCAAGGACCATGATTGGGAATTGTTTGATCGTCTTTCTCCGAGGAAGAAACGAAACATAATCAACTTGAATTCGGGACAGCTATTCGAAATCTTAGGGAAAGACTTGATTTCTTATCTCATGTCTGCTTTTCGTGAAAAAAGACCAATTGAGGGGGAGAGTTTCTTCAAACAACAAGGAGCTGGGGCAACTATGCAATCCAATGATATTGAGCATGTTTCCCATCTCTTCTCGAGAAACAAGTGGGGTATTTCTTTGCAAAATTGTGCTCAATTTCATATGTGGCAATTCCGCCAAGATCTCTTGGTTAGTTGGGGGAAGAATCAGCACGAATCGGATTTTTTGAGGAACGTCTCGAGAGAGAATTGGATTTGGTTAGACAATGTGTGGTTGGTAAACAAGGATCGGTTTTTTAGCAAGGTACGGAATGTATTGTCAAATATTCAATATGATTCCACAAGATCTATTTTCGTTCAAGTAACGGATTCTAGCCAATGGAAAGGATCTTCTTCTGATCAATCCAGAGATCATTTCGATTCCGTTAGAAATGAGGATTCAGAATATCACACATTGATCGATCAAACAGAGATTCAGCAACTAAAAGAGAGATCGATTCTTTGGGATCCTTCCTTTCTTCAAATGGAACGAACAGAGATAGAATCAGATCGATTCCCGAAATGCCTTTTTGGATCTTCCTCCATGTCCTGGCTATTCACGGAACCTGAGAAGCGGATGAATAATCATCTGCTTCCGGAAGAAATCGAAGAATTTCTTGGGAATCCTACAAGATCAATTCGTTCTTTTTTCTCTGACAGATGGTCAGAACTTCATCTGGGTTCGAATCCTACTGAGAGGTCCACTAGAGATCAGAAATTGTTGAAGAAAAAACAAGATGTTTCTTTTGTCCCTTCCAGGCGAGCGGAAAATAAAGAAATGGTTGATATATTCAAGATAATTACGTATTTACAAAATACCGTCTCAATTCATCCTTCGGAACCATATCACATCCCGGATCTGGTTCCAAAGGATGAACCGGATATGGACAGTTCCAATAAGATTTCATTCTTGAACAAAAATCCATTTTTTTATTTCTTTCATCTATTCCATGACCGGAACAAAGGGGGATACGCGTTACGCCACGATTTTTTTGAATCAGAAGAGAGATTCCCAGAAATGGCGGATCTATTCACTCTATCAATAACCGAGCCGGATCTGGTGTATCATAGGGGATTTGCCTTTTCTATTGATTCCTACGGGTTGGATCAAAAAAAATTCTTGAATGAGGTATTCAACTCCAGAGATGAATCGAAAAAGAAATCCTTATTGGTTCTACCTCCTCTTTTTTATGAGGAGAATGAATCTTTTTCTCGAAGGATCAGAAAAAAATCGGTCCGGATCTACTGCGGGAATGATTTGGAAGATCCCAAACTAAAAACAGCGGTATTTGCTAGCAACAACATAATGGAGGCAGTCAATCAATATAGATTGATCCGAAATCTGATTCAAATCCAATATAGCACCTATGGGTACATAAGAAATGTATCGAATCGATTCTTTTTAATGAATAGATCCGATCGTAACTTCGAATATGGAATTCAAAGGGATCAAATAGGAAATGATACTCTGAATCATATAACTATAACTATAATGAAATATACGATCAACCAACATTTATCAAATTTGAAAAAGAGTCAGAAGAAATGGTTTGAT